TATTTCACGGAATAACACTCGTATATATTGAGCTCGTAATGGTACCTCGCAATTCAAAAGTTTCTCTACGGCTGAAGAATAAGCGTGCTCTTGGGCCATCGTAGAAACATAGATAGGGTCGACGACGGAACGAACAACGAAACTTTACGACAGCTTTTTCGTACACGTTCACTTGCATCACATACACAAGTGCTCTCTGAACCGTGCAATAAGGTCACCCATAACACGGCTCTCCCACTTGAGTTACCTTAGCCCCGGGCCATGCTATTCAATGATATTGGAAAAATGGCAGTGTAACGTAACAACTAGTATTGAAAGCTGGTCGCCTTTGGAAGCGTTCGCCGGTAACCAAAGCGTCTCGTTTCCGCAACCACTTGGGTACTTTGCTTATAGCTTTTTTAGGTTATGCAATAGAAGGGGCTCTGGATCCCCTGCTTTCAGAAATGAATGGATCAGAAGAGGGCTGGGTTCTATTTCCGGGCCGGGCGGGAGGTGAAGGCCATAAGAGAAGATTGCCCTACCGGTAAGGAAGAGAGGAAAAGGACGCTGTCATCTATCTCGACCAGTTTCCCGAGGCGTTGGAAATCCAGACCGGCTCAGAGAATCACTTAAGCCGAAGGCGCCCTTCGTTTCGCGAACAAATAAGTCATCCTTGACGAGATTTCCCATTCCTTCCCTGCCGAGCCACCTCTCTTCGCCATTCGATATACTACCTCTGCCTTCCTTTTCTATAACATACCCAGGCGCCCTCCTTTCCAATCAAAAAGATTAAATCAATACCAATCAAAGCCCTATCTAAGTAAAGCTTCGTCTGTTATTTTTCGGGGAGTTTACTCGACCCATTCCCCAGTCTCCCGCACTGCTCTGGGAAGTGTGCGACTCCGTATGAGGACCTCCTTCCCTTCTGCCCACTCTCTGTTCACACGGTTCTAAAAGCAGAGAAGGAAGGGTAGGCAGCAGGTACCACGAGCCCTCTGTCCCACACATCTATCCAGAAGCAAGTGTAGTTCACCGGTTCCACCGAATGCTCCTATCTCTCGGCAAAGATCGTGTGAGTGTGCAGTTATGCTTCGGATGCTTCGCCATAGAATAGATCGACCCAGTTCCCGTTCTTTTCCGGTTCCGGTGCACTCGCTTTATATCTCCGACACACAAGGAAGGACGCGGTGGGAAGGAAGCAGCCCTAGCCTCTGTCCGGCCGATCATTCCGCTGGCATCTTGCATTCACGCCTCCGTTTGACTGCCGCTCGGGGATGTAGTTGTAGATACGTTAGTTTTAGTGGATCGTTGGCTCCACCTGTTATCTCCTTCTACGACATGCTGTTGTCGTCGCCATATTCCATATGTCACTTAGTCATCTCTGCCTCGCTGCGGGTCCTCCGAAAGAAACGGAGGACTTCATTCAGTGACTCCGCGATCGCCCTCTGAACGATCAGAATAAGGTAAAGCTTGAAGATAAGTTTTGTACTCTATTAATTTCTCAGTCCCTCTAGTCGGGTGGGCGTCGGCCGGTCTTTCGACCCGATCCCCCTAAAAACCGTACGTGCGGGTCTCCCCGCATGCGGCTCACGCCATTCGAGGTGGCCCACCCAGCCCAGCATTCATTCGCAAATCCTGTAGTGAAATTGAGACTGCTCGACCTCGTAATTCGCGTGTAGGCAGCGCTATCTGTCCTACCCTTGACTCTATCTATTCATTGAAATGACTTTATTACATAATATTTATATATAATTATAATATAGGCTCGCTCCCTCTTTTTCCAAGAATTCATGCGCTTCCCTTTACTTCATAGGGCCTTCTAGGTGAAAAGCCTTCCATTTCCGTCAAATGACCCGGCCTCCCCTGGCTCTTCCACCGTCCGGGCTCCCTTTCCTCCCTATGCTCCCCCGGCGCAGGCCTACCACGCTTCGCGCCTGCGGCGTTTTCGAAAGACGGTCTTGGCCAGTAGTGCCATCCTCCCCGCTAGATGTATGGGCGGATTGTCCATCGCTGCTGCGTTCTGTTAGGCTATAGATTACAGGAACAAATGTAGTTGAATGAGACAGTAGGCGGGTTACACGTTCCACTGTGCCGAGATGTGAGGTGCAGGTGGTGATGATCACCCCGGGGTATGCGCTAGCGCCCTTGACAGGCACTCCAGGACCCGCCAACGCTCATGAAAACCCGGATCGGTCGGTCCTCCATTCATCCGACCGGAGGTGTGGATAACGAGGCCACCTTCACAACCTTCTCCCTTATGTCCCTATGTTGTAGTAAGGTAGGGTGGTTTGCTTGAGTTGCTCAACCGCCCCTTAGCCCGGTGCTCATGCCGCGCTACGGAACCTCCACCGTGCCGGGGGACCAAGCAGGGCATAGCTAGCGGCATAGGAGCCGACTCGGCGTCAGCGGCTTCGTGCCGCACTGGAGTAATCCAATATGCGGATCCGCACGTTCCACCACTTCTCCGTTCATTTCCAATACTGATCGTGAAACACCATGAGCAGCAGGATGTTGAGGTCCGAAATTCGAAGTGAAATTTTTGATTTGCCCGTTCCTAGTCGTCATGGGAAAGAAAGGCAGAAATAAGAAAGAGATTATTCCCTAGGAGCTTGTACAGTACTACCAGTACCATAAATTAAATGCATCTCCTTCGCCTAGCGCGTCTACCTGGCGTGCCCGCCTTGCATCGCTATTGGCGGCAAAAAAAAAGAGCTCACTGAGCGATGATTGATGCAGCCCCCACCTCTGAAAGCTGAGGGAAGGCAGTGCCCTCGATTGTTCCAGAGAGAAGGAAGGGAAGGATTCAATCCAGCCCCAGCCATAGGGTTCCTTACGGCTACCTTGTTTCGAACGAAAGCTCCCCTGGGCGGAGTCAAAGATCCAGTGCGCATTCGGGTCAGATTGCCATTTTGATTCACTACTATGTTGTCGAATCAGATTTAGCAGAAAGGGTCCGCACCATCATAAAAAAAATCGTTTTTGGTGATCTCATGTGCGGCTTCGAGAAAGTCCAAGTCCTCTCGGCCCCTCGAACAATACTTGCCACAGAAACCCATACCTCTACAATACTGGTGGCAGTCTTTCTGGAGAAGAAGGTAGCCAGCTCTACGAATTCTTTTTCGTAGGCTTGTTCGGAACGCTGGGCTCGGCTGGCCCGCATGGAGCCGGAGAACCATCGGTACCAAACCATGGCCCGGTCGATCCATGTAGAATTTTCGGAGCAAACAAAAAAAGAGGTAGATAGACACCTAAAATAACCAAAATAAGAATGAGGAAGAAAAAGATATCGTGATGTAAATCCATTATCATCCACTTTCAAATTCGTGTAAAAGTTGGAATCCAACTTTCTAATAGAGTTGTTAGTTCGGGAGAGAATTCCATGATTCAAAAAATGGATGTAAAAGTCAAGGGAGAATGCCGCTGCTGTAAATAAACAAGAAAAGCGGATCCGGGGGTCGGTTCGCCCGACCAGAAATGCATCCCCCACCGGAGATTTGACTAACCACCCCCTGCCCCTGAAGAAAGAAAATGGAGAATATTTTAGGCTTGATGAAAAGAATCACTACCATATAAAGTAAAGAAAGATCCTGTAAAATCGAAAAAAAAAATGGAAATGGGATTTTCTCATTGTAACTTGGGGCTTTAGGTCTCTGTCCCACTGAAACTTATAGGTTTGGATTTCTTTCTTCACTGACGCAATTAGTGAGTGAAGTGAGCATGGGGCACGAACGCTTAAGAAAAGTCTTCCTTCTTTCTTTTCTTAGCGCAGGATCTCCGTTCTTCCCGGAACACTAAGACAATTGCCCTTCCTTGAAAAAGGAGAAGAGTGAGTGAGAGAAAGAGCGGTTCGGTCAGAAGCAGATACCACACACTCAAGCCAATTAAGAAGCGCATAAGCAAGACGAATCTCTTTCTCTTTCCATATTCAATTACGAAAAAAGGGCTAAAGCGCATACATATATAGAGCTAACATAAGTCATATGTCGTTATTTGCGACTCACATTCGTTAACAAGTTATTATGCAAAACCAGCCATAGGAAAGCTGGAATCCGTTGGGGCCCGGGACATTTCCAAACTATCTCCCACCGCCCCAAACCTGCCCCGAAAAAATAGCATACGCTGAGTGGTGAAGTTCCCTTGATTAGACGACCCCCACCCCAGATGATGCGATCATTAGGCGCAAAGTTATGCGGGGGCTTAATCCCAGCAATCAGTAGACAAAGATGATGAGGCAGGAACGGAACATCTGAAACGCACTCCAATTCCAGCCACATTCTGATGAATAAGCAGCAACACAGAGATTCACGGCACCCTCGTGAACTTGATTTATTGTGAATAAGTGGTCCTTTATTTTCCACCCATGGGTCAAGCCAAAACCTCGCTACCCTACCGTTACCTATAACCCATCTGCATCCTTGAAGAACCAAAGGCCATACTTTTCTATAAGGGGGAAGCATTCGGTTTGGTAATTACCACAGGAGGGTGCCCCTTATCCTTAACATACTTTCCTTTCAAAATCTGCACCCAGAGTTTATCCGGTTGTGTTAATAAACCCCATCCTAGCTTCATGATAAGAGCCTCTTTCCTTAGCTTTCCTAATACCTAGACCGCCGTTTTTTTTAGGCCCTATCCCAACGCACCAAATGAGGCTTTTTTACACCTGATCCAAAAAGAAAAGCTCTGGTTTGCTTTTCAATCTCTTCACAAACCGTATAAGGAAGAGCTGCGGTCTGCATTGTATACGTTGGGAGGGCAGTGACTCTCGATTGGGCCAAGGTAGTACGCCCCGCCATCGACAATTGGCTGGTCTTCCACCTACTTAGTCTCTCATGAACTCGATTAACAATATCATGGTATGTGGCTCTTGTCACTCGATCATGGAGTGACGGGGACCCCAAGAAACTTCCCGACGGTTCCTTGTTTTGGTGAAACCGAAACCTCTACTGATTGCACAAGAGAGACCATCAGAGAGGTTTTTTAGAAATGGATCTTGGATTTAGCAAGACTCACTTTCTGACCGCACAAAAGGACTCCAAGCAAGCTTTAATGACCGGAACTTGATCCATTCATGCTTTAGCGAAAAGGAGCAAGTCATCCGCAAAAAACAAATGATAAAGCTGGGGACCATTCTTAGATAACTGAATAGGCTTCCATAATCCTTGTCGAACCGCTAGATCATGAGCTAATCTTTCCAATAAATATAAAAAGAGTAATAAATAGAGGGTATCCCTGTATAACTCCGGGAGACGGCAAAAAGGAAGGCATCTGTCACCTCTCCATTCCAAAAAACCTGCATACTATTCGTAGAAATACACATCATAATGAGCTCCAGCATCTGACTAGGCAAAAAAATCTCAAACAAGGTGTCCCGAATGAAACCCCACCGGATCCGAGGCCTTCTCGATATCAACCGTCAATGACCATGAATCCCCGCTTCCCTTTTCGATTTTCATTTTTAGAGTCAAAGATTCATTTACAGTCAGAAACCCTCGACAGACCAAAGTTCGGAAGGCTAACTACATGCGAAAGTAAGACTTTCATTGGAAACTGAGAAAGACGCTTCCGAGCGAAGTCTAACAACCATCTTTTGATTCCTTTCTGAAGGGAAAGCTTTATACCTTAGGACATACCCCTTCCAGGAACATCCAGTACTTATGATACTGAACAGAGCAGAACGACTTCTCTATGTGCCCGGCGACAGCAAAGCTTGTTGGACTATTGAATGACTTGGTTGACTTGACCCAAGACAGAAAGCATAGCAGGAAGGTAGCTCTCGAACAATGGAAATCAATCATCACTTTGTTTTTTACCTCAAAAGCAGATCAAGATCGCATTTCAGGGACTAAAACAAAACATCGATAGATTGGCTGGATGAAAACTAGAAAGCAACAGTGTAGAAGGTTCCTTGCAACTCTCAATATGTTAAAAAATGACTATACATTTGCCTAGCAAAACACGACTTTAATGATCCTTTCGTGTCCCGGCTCCTTGGCTTACTTCAAGCTGGGGATTGCATACCTCTCACTCGCTTTGCCTCACTGTGCTTTGAATAGCCCTACTTTCGTACCTCTCCTGGGGGCAATGATAAATCACCTAAGACCGCTAATGCCCCATCTAATTCAAGAACAAGCCCTTCTCGCCTTCCCCATGTGGAATAAGTTCCCGTGCATTCCATGTCTGATTCTTTACTATGGATTCAATGGGGGCCAATCCTGCTGCCTTCCTTGCTTGCATGTGGTTTTGGAATTGGCATCTATCCCGCCTACTCCTGCCCTGAGACTAGTGAAATCAGGTCTGCTCTTGCGCGATGCCTATTCTTTTACTTTTTTGATTCCCTGCTTGTAGATTCACTCTCTCCTGCTCTAGGAAAGTTAGGGGAAGTAGCGAGATTCCGATTCCTTCGTGGGCGAAGGCAGCCGCTCCAGCAGCTTTAGTACTTACCAGCCCTTATCCCGGTTCTTCTCCGGCTCCACCAGCAGCCTTTATCAGCTGCTATGGTTCCCTTCCCGAATGCGAATCTCTATCTCTTTGGGGCTATAGCCTTCTAATAGGACCCATATTCAATCTCTTAAATGACTTCTGAACACTAGCTAGCTCTGGACCTACCTATATTAGCCATGAGCGATCACCGAGCGGAGTTGAAAGAAAAGAGACTTGACATGCCGCTCGCGAGTTCGGAACGAACGGAGCGGAAGGGATCAACAGTTACAGGGAGAAGTGAAAAAGACGAGCACTTGGGATGGGACCACGGAGCCACCGTTTAAAACAAGGCTAAACGAGGCCATACTAGTAGTAAACTCCTCTCTGAAGAGAGTGAGTCTATAGAGCCAACGAGCCGAATCTATTTTGTCTCTTAATAGCCGATCCTTTAGTTCCGTAGACTATTGTACTAGTAGGGCTCGCCCATTTTCCTCCAACAGTCAACTTAACTTTCCTCCACTCGCCTGAATTACGAGGAGTTATTATACCGAATCCCAGATCCCGGCCCCTTAACCCATCGCGAACTTCGTTCACTGCGGGATAGGAATCGAAAGGTATAGCTTTTACACGGGAACGGAACGAGCCGGAGCGAAGGAGGGATTGTACCACAGCTTGCTTCGAGACTGAAAGGAAAAGTGATCCTATTCCTCACTGCTCAGCTGTCTTGGTATCCGTGTTAGGAAGTCAAAAACGCTCCTTGCCGCTGCCAAACATGTTGAAGTCTCGGAAACATGTTTAAGTCATTGACATTTATCGGAGAATCGACAGTTCGTCTCGTCTCGGGGAATTCTAGATCAATCATAGATCTGGGCAGAAGCGCCCTTCCCTAAGCCATAAGATACCTTCTCCTAATCATCGGCGTGACACCTATTCTTTCTTTTTCTCGAAAGATGCAGCTACGGCCTTTTTTTTTCGGTTTAGAATGGCATTGTTGAAATTACACAGCGAACTCGATCAACAAAGGATGGCAGTACTTGAACCTCACATTCGCGAAAAACCTGGTAACATCACCCCCCAAAAAGGGAGAACCCAATCGGTCTGCATCTGCATTTAGCATTGCCTTCACCTTTCAATGGATTGGCTGCAGTAGCGGTTCCCTCTTAAGAAGTTCGATCCATAGTCTTATGCCTCGTATCCTTCAAGTGTTTTCTGGCAGAAAAGGAAAAGGCTTCATCTACACCTTTCAAGGGCCTGATTTGACATCTTGTGTCTTGCGTGTGCCGTCTTGTTAATAGCGAATGAAGTAGAACCAGAATGAAGGGGCGATGATCCGCCCACACACATTGGTAGTAGGAGAGGCAGCCACTTGGGGCCTATCCATTCCATACCCAAACGCAACTCAGAATGCCTATGATTAGTATAGTTAACCGCCGGTGCTACTTCCTTAGTGAAGTATCCCATTCCGACTTCTGTAGGGTTTGTTTACCGATCACAGTTTCAGCATTGCACCTCACTAGGACGGCTTTCTTTCTTCCCTTAGAGTCCTTCTAGCGGGTCTTAGTGCCTTCCTCTCTTCCACAAGAGGGAAGATCCAAACTTCAAATACATACTTTTCTTTAAGAATTGGATATAACAAACTACTTAATTAGCATAGAATTATCTTCAGTCCCTTCTCTTCTGGGCTAGGAGTGGAAATCGATCAAAAACCTCAGACGAAATAGCTTCCAAACCCTTAAGTCCATCAGCTACCAATATCTCGTTCTTGAAAAAACAAACCTCTTTGCCAAAGAAACACCATAGGGAGGAAGGAAAACCCATTGAGAGAGAATCTATCAGTTACTTAGCGTGACACAGCTACCCACGCCGACGGCTGCCCCAAGATCGCTGGAAAACGTCCTTCCTACTTTCTTAGCGCTAGATCCGTCCTGAGCATGCTTGTCATCGCCAACATTACCAATCAGAGTAACATTCCTTTACCAAAGCGGGACGGCTGGAGAATTCTGTTGAGTTATAGTTCTATATCTCTAAGGGCTTGCTAGAGGACCCCTTTTAAATTAAACCGGGTTCTGTCACTCCTAAATAAGGTTTCAGAATCGTAGACTTGGGAGTGTAAGCTAGAGCAGAGCTACCTATCTTTGGCGAATTTGTCCAACCGGAGATCGTAGTCTCGTCTCAATCCTCTTTCTTATTCGAAGAGGAACTTTTCCTTAATAGAATAATAGCCTAATCCTGCCGCTATCGTCTTTAGTCTCTAAACCCTCGTAAGGCCTCAAATCTGAAGTCATCCTCTTTTATTCTTTCATCCGAGTTTCCTTCCAAATTAGAAGAAGAAATAAAAGCAAGACAGTCAGTCTATCGACTTCCTTTAGAGGAGAGGCTTCATTCTTCTCCAGCATACACCTGTTCGATAAAGAAAGAGAATATAAGAAAAATCCTTCCCAGTGCGAGGAGAGGAAAGTTCTTATCCTTCCAGCTCTTTTTCGTTCCAGTTTTCTAAGCCAAGTTGAAGAATCAGTCTTTTTCAGGCGTATCCTGCACCTCGAGCATGAATGAAACTATCTTCCCATAAGTCGCGTATGGAGCGAGCCGTGTTGGCCGTGATTTCGAACATCATCCTAGGACAAATTAGAGCTATTAGATGAGAAGAGACTTCACGCCATGAAACATGTCCAGGTCTACCAGAGAAGGCTTTCCCTTGCAGTCCACAATAAGGTAATATAGATAAAGTTCAACATAGGGGAGAAAGTCTTGAAAAAGATTCTTTCCGGACGTGAACCTCACCCTTAATCTGCTTAGGGATTCAATGTGCAACAGGGAAACTCCATTTTGTGCTCGCTCTCTTCTGTCATGCATCATGGCTGGGTGAGTTGGCCCATTGCGAATTAACCTCGGTGCTTCCAATCTGGTCATGCACTTCTTTAAGATTCGGAACCTGGGAGCTTTCCTCTTCATTTCAAAATAGGGGTAAATGTTTCGTAGGGGGGTAAGGAATATGCCGAGGTCTTAATAGAAAGGGGTGTCCCGTCTGCTAGGCTTTTCCGAACTTCCCTTCGCCTTTCTGCCCGTGAAATCCTTTTATTCTGCTTTTTCCCAACCCCATTATTTATTTAGTATTGAAGCATCTATTAGTTAAGGGGGTTCCAGAGAATCATCCGAACATTCTGAGATAGGGTTGTCAAATGGTGGAAGAGGAACGAGAGGAGCCCCTAAGCTTTCCGGCTCACTAGTAGGTGACGAGGGGATTTCAAAAAAGGGGGTAATATTCTGCCGATGCATTCGTTCGGATACATTCTTCCTTCTTCACCTTTTCAACCCACCCTTCCTAAAAAAGCGAATTTGCCTCTTCCTGGTAATGAATTGAGCGGCAGCGAGGAGGTCAGGTTCCATAGGGATTTCGTCTGCTTTTGGAACTTCGATTCCTGGGGGTGACTCCGGAGTTTCAAATTCTCAGAACCTCCTTCGAATTACAGAACTGGAGGGGGTCTCACAGGCATCTCTCTTCGAGCGGCAGTGCAAGCTCGGATGGTGTTAGCGCTGGCAGAAGGTCCTGGATTAGTTTGTACCGGTGTAGGTCCCTGAGTGGTGACTTGTCCCCCTTGATGTTGTGGCATTGGATTAGTATGGATCCCCAATAGCTTCAGTGACATTGGCGGCTTTAAGGTATGCCTTAACTTCGTTCCAATTGATACGATTTTCATCATTCATGTCATAGATGACATCACGCAAAGTATGACACTCTTCGATGGTATGGCCTGCGTCTCGGTGAACTGGACAGAACTTAAAATAGTCGAGACCAGGAGGCCAGGGGAGTGATCTCTGGGTAGAGAAATGGCTTTCCAGGTCAGAAGGATGGAGAATAGGTAGGAATGGGTAGGGGTCATTTTGGTAGTGAGCTCCATTGGGTTGGGTCCCCAGGGTCGCTTGGGAGCACCTTGTTGCTGCTGAGGGGGGGGGCGCAGCGTTGAGCGGGTCTGGGCGGAGCTTGCGCTTCGTTCACTCAAAAAGAATGGAATCCAGATCCGTAAGTGACTTCGATAGGCTTTTAGTTAAGACTGATTTTCTTCCTTATCTTATAGAGCTTTGTCTGATAGGGAATTTTCTGCTCGCTACGCCCCTGCCCCAAGCCAAAATAGCTTGAATAGCTTGATCTGACCGAACTCGCTCTAATGGAAGAATTCTAATAATATGGAATTTCCTGGTATGAGCTTAAAAAGCATTCCCCTGGAGCCTGAAACACGTGAAAGCTAGCCCTCCTCAATCCCAGTCGCATTCGATCTATAATTCTTCTTCCCCTCGGCGGAACTACCTTAATGGAATTCCGGCTTCGCTAAAAGCACCTGGGCTATGCCTCGACCTCTTCGTTGCTTAACTTGAATTGAAAGCTTTCAGTCATCAAGCTTACCTGCCGCCTAAGTGGTGTGTCAAACAACCGAAAGCAGCCGGTTATACAGTCCCTAGCGCGTGCAGCAAGGAGCATGGTGAAGCGCTGCGCAAAGGAAACTAGCCTTTTGTTCCACTTTGTTGATCGAGAAGAAAATATGAAATGATTGAGGTTGAGAAAACCCTGCCGAGAATCGAGAGGCGGGAGGGCACCGAAGCTACCACCAGACTAGCGAAAGGTTTCCCGACGAGGAGAAAGATGAGCGAATGGAATGACATCATGTATGAAATTACCAACCTGTTGATTCCGGAAGTCAACTCCTCGCTACCTCTGCCAAGTTCCTTTTTCTAGCAGGATTTTCTCAACAAATGTCATGGTAAGTTGCTTTTGAGTTCTATTTTCATTACTCCGAATCTTCTTAGTTCGATTCTGCCTCTGCTCCCTTACTCACAGAATCCCAACCGAACAATTATCATTGCCCTGCTTCCCATTCTCTTGGCTACGACACTGGTTCTATTCAAACTGCTAACTATGATTCGGATTTTCTGCCAGACTTCAGGTTCCCTCCCCGTTCTAAAAGCAAGAAAGGCAAGTCGAATCCCAGGGGTACTTTACCTTTACAGATAGAGAGATCGTGGAAGACTATTTTAATATAAGGATCGGCCTCGTCTTCCTTCACACCCCGAATAGGACTTTGCTAGGAGAAGGAGAGCAGTCGACTTGGTCACAGCTCTGATTCAACTGGGAACAGGACCTCCATCTCAGAAGGGAAATCCCACGGCACATCTTGACTAGGCATTCCCATCTCTCAATCAACAGAAGTAGCCCGTCCGATAAAAGATGCAATAGCAGTCCTTCCTCCAACAGATGCGGATTCATTAGCTGCTTCTAGTCCGATAACAAGAACTGGACCTGGTGAAATCTTTCAAGCTGCCCTTCTTCCTTCCACCAGATTACTTTACAGACTGGAATTCATTCAAAAAGAGTACAGGAACTGGTTTAACAAAAAGGGTCGAGAACTACAGTGATCTGATACCTGGCTCTCTTGGTATGAAGAGTAGGTTATGTAGGCAACAACTCTTCCTAGGTTGTTTCGATCACAAAAGACCAAATAATCGATGAGTAGTATGCTTTATATTGTATTGCCAAAAGACCGATGAGCCTTAGCAGAGCGCATACTTTTTTTTTGAAAAAAAGACTATTCTATTTCCTTCTCGCACCTTCCCTTCAGTCTAATTGGCCTAATTGCCTTTTGAATGGGCGTGCTGAACGAAAACATCGCCACATCATGGAAACTCTTCGTGCCTTACTTATCCCCCTATCTAAGGTAAGGTTAGGCGGGAAGCTTCATCAGGGCTAATATGGCATCTTTCTTCTGTCAGTGTAATCCGGTTCAAGAAAGCAGGAAATCCAGTAATTTGGGCTTAGGAAGGCATCCCTTGGGTAATCCTGCATCTATTGATTCAATTGGGATCGTTTTTATCGATTCATCTCTTTCCCTTGAGCCAGTTCCGACTTGCTTCGCATAGGCTACACAAGCCAGGTTTGAGCTTCTTTATCGGCTTGAGCTACCTATTGTATTGAGTTGCCTCCCCACTGAACTAATTTGGGAAAATAAGAACTGAAGCCCTATTCACAGCTTTTTCGATCTATCTAAGCTACTACGGTGATTTGTGATTCAATCGATGCTAATTCGGCTATTTGACCTGGAGCCGGGTATAGTTTATGGCCTTTTTTTCCTGGTATCTGCCTTGAGGCCAGGTGTGGGATCGATCAGTAGGTCAAAGACCCGTAGTATAGGAGTGAAAGCCAGGGATGCATAGGAGGATGTGATGAACATTGACAAATAGGAGAATGACCTGCTCGCTGGGTGTGAAAGAGGAGGCTTGGAAGCGGAGCATTATTAAAGGTCAACAACTTCTTCCCTCCAATCCAATCGGCGGCTGGGCTCGTCACATCGAAATCAGGTATGGGCCACCTTTCTTTCTAGACGAAAATCACAAAACAATCACTTTCTTATATATACGTTATCTTTAGAACATGATCTTCGAGAAGTGCTGTGATATGAGGCTTTCTTTGTCTCCAACTAATGATCTGTCCTGCGACAACGGGGAAACCCCTCCTCGGCAAAAAGGGACGAGATCCGCTCCGCTCGTATCTTTATTCTATTTCCCGCTCACGCAATTGGTCTATCGCGATGTAGAGCAACAGATGGTACTAACAAAATTTTTCATATTTGGTTGGTAGGCAGGCTGCCGTCCCATGATCAGCTTTCGTATCTTGAAATGCCACTTCGTAATATCTGCTTTACAGGGCAGTGCTTCTTTCTTTTGAGCTTAATAGGACTTTGGAGACGAAGTTGCCCTATACTTTAGGGTCGTATTCTTACCTCGGCCTCTTCTTGCCAGCAGAAGCCCAAGCCTTTAGCTCTCAAAGCCCCCACCTCTGCCTCTATGTCCCACCCACTCGAAATGACAACATGTTAGGTACTGTAATAGCAATCTTACCCACCTATTGAGGTGAGGGAAACGAGAGAACGATCCCACGATCGGAACTAGTCATCGTATATTACGTGTATAATACTCCCATCTATCCATTCAAGATATTCCCTCTCCCGCGTATGATTGAGCAAAAGCTGCAGTTAGAAGAGATTGGTGGGTAAAACTCGCATGTGCTTCTAATCATTAACTCGCGAGTCCGAGTTTGAACAGCACGGCATTCTACCCGATTATAAGATGAAGAATAGAAGTTCCGAGCCCTCACTATTTAGTGATTCGGGACGGGATCCAAGTACAGGTACAAAAGCAATCAACTGGAAGGGACGTGATCTAGCCTACGATCCCATCTCTCTTCTCCAACCAAAGCCGCCATCCAGATTCAGAAGCGGAAGCGGAAAGAGTTTACTGAAGAGGCTTTCATCACCTGTTGATCCAGTTTCCCTTTCGATGATTGAGTTCGAGATTTAGGGAGCTTAAAGGTTGGGGCCAATAGATAGTCAGTCTCTAGTCTCAGAAGAGTGCTTACCGCAATGAAATTGTTTTGCTGCGTCGCAGCTAGTTCCTACCGGCTCTATTCGTTAGGGATTTGGAAAAATCTTCCAGGCACGAGACCTGCTCTTCTATTTCGGTCAGAAAAGGGCAAACAGCCGTCAAAGTAACGAGAAAGACCGCCTTGCCCGATTATTCCTCGTGCGTCTTATTAGAATAAGATATTTCTTTTGACGACTTCACTATTGGTGGGAGGACTCACGACTGCTGTTGAGAAGAAGAAGAATCATTCACAGTCAGAAAGCTAGATCAAGAAAGCAAAGGAAAGGAGTAAAGGAAACCAGAGTCAAGGGATTCATTGAAGCATGAAAAGCGATCTTTATCTTTCAAGGGCTATTCCCAATGAGAGATTACGATAATAATCATAAGAGAAGAAAGATCGTATAGCGTAGAAAGTCTTCCTTACTATCTCCTCCCTCCATCTAAGGTAAGTAGGCTTTCTTATAGAGTAGGTAGTAGCTTAAGCGCTAAGAAGCTAAAATCATGCTACAACAACGATATGCGATAACATGCAAGTCGTATTCGAGGTTGAGTATTGGACTTTTCCTGTCAGTTACGAGAAGGATTCGAACCTCCATCTCTGGGAAGCATGAGAGGATCTCAGCGAACTACCATTTATTCTAATCGTGACTTTGGTAACCCGGTTCACCTTTCAGCTACGTCCGGGGGAGAATTTGAAAATGGTGGTCTGAAAGTCTTACCTAAACTCTTAATAAAGCCTATAAAAAATCCTAACTACATACCTCCCAGAACATAATCAAGAGCTTGGGCAAAGTGGGGACTCTGCGTGCTCTGATTGACGAGATCTACATAGATCTGGTTTAGACATTGAATGCTTGCGTCGCTAAAAAAAAGACGTTCGGCTACCTCTTGGAGATTGACTCCTGTTGGTAAGTTCACATCTACAGCAGTATCCCTATAGACTCTCCAAATTCTTTTTAGTTGGGAAACGATTTTGTCTTTCAGTGCATTTATCGTTAATTCATTAATAAGTAATAGCAAGGTCACTCTAAAGAGGTATTTTTATCCTTTTCTTGCTAACAGCAGGCGCGTATAATGGGAAAGCGAGTTTACGAGCTAACTAAGAGCTCTCTTTACTGACAGCATGCAAGCTTACCTTCAAGCCATGCTTACACAAGCTGCTTATATGCCCTAGTTTAACTACCTCGGTTCACTTAACTTGCTCCCATCCTTCTCCCGTCTGACTCTGTATTACGTAATGATCTGTCTTACCTCTAAAACCCCCTTCTCTTCACCTGATACAAGGCAGTCGAAGTCCCCGCCACCCTGCGGATCTCAATCTAGCGACGGCACCCGGAACCACACTGCTGCCGCTGCCCTTCGGGCACACCTCCTACGCTTATCACTGACCTACGCTCTTGCAGCATGCCCCCTTCGGGCAATACGGCTTTCGTAATACGCGAAGCAGCTGAGCGATAGCTCTTCGATCGTCTTGCGATAGCGAAAGCCTTAATTAAGTCTTATTCTTTTGTTCCCGAACAATGATCATTCATTAGGCCGGCCCGACCAAAGACTGAAAGCCTGGTCCGGGCAAGCTCTATTATGGGAACTAATCTGACCAAACTGGGTCTAATGGAACAAGATCTCGATCTCAATAAGGAATTTGAATCTGGGAGGGCCGGCAAGAATCAATGCGATAGCGAGGTTGAGCAGTAGCGAGGGGCGATAGCGAAGGCGTGGTTCATCCTCGTAGATGCGAAGGTTCGGATCGAAGATCTTCGCGAGACGGCCCATGAATCTCGAGAATCGAGCGTGGGGCTTGAAGACCCTACCGCATTCCGGCCCCGGGGCAGTATGCCGGGAATAAGGGGGGACATACTGGATCCATTCCCTTGGTTGGGGGCTGTGCCCCCCCTATCCTTTCAATTTATGGATTCCCTGGTCTTTTTTTTATTCTTTATCTCTTCTCGTGACCTTCTTATGCGAGATAAAGTAACCCTTTATTATCTTATATCATCAGGGTAATGATCCATCAACCTATTGCTGCTTTTTATGAAACACAAATAGGATAATTTGTCCTGGAAGCGGAAGAACTACTGAAACTGCGCGAAATCCTCACAAGGGTTTATGCACAAAGAACAGGCAAACCCTTATGTTATGGGTTGTATCCGAAGACATGGAAAGGGATGTTTTTATGTCAGCAGCAGAAGCCCAAGTTCATGGAATTGTTGATCTTGTAGCAGTTGCATAAAAAAGAGCAGGAATTTCACACAAATCGCGATTTGAGATTTTAGTTTTTTACCGTATTCTATTAATATTAATTATTAATTTGAATTTTTTTAATAAAATAGAATATGAATATAGAAAGAATTCATAATCATCCGGTTAGGATCGATCTAAACCAGCCCATTATGCATACGATTCAACATGCCAACTATTAAACAACTTATTAGAAACACAAGACAGCCAATCAGAAATGTCACCAAATCCCCCGCTCTCGGGGGATGCCCTCAGCGCCGAGGGACATGTACTAGGGTGTATGTGCGACTCGTTCAGATTTCAGATTGTGGTTTTTTTTCAATTGAAAATGCGAAAGAATTCCCCATTGGTAGCAAATGATTATCTGTTAAGCAGGGCAAATCTTATTTAAATTAAAATAAAAAGCCGAAAATGGATGCCTCTACTCTTGCAAGAACGGACTAACAAGGTCAACTAATCCGCATAATTAAATACCGTTACTGTAAAAACGGATCTCGTTGTGAAAAACCTACTACTGGGGAGGGTAGAGCCAAAAAGTTTAAACTTTACAAGTTAACAATAGCATTGATTCGATCAAGTAAGGGGCTCCGGTGTATAGAGAGGACCTCCCCGTTTAAGAAATAACCATAGAAACGATGGAACCCACTATTTATTTATCCATTTATATTTACTATTTTTTTAAGAAGACTATTTTACTTTATCCCCCCTTTTTTTTACTATATGAAATCCACACTTTGACACCTGAGATTCCGTAAGGAGTAGATACTTCCGCAGGAGCATAATCTATTTTCTGGTTAAATAGATTACAAGATGTTTTTCCATACTTTCCGCATTCAGTTCCAGCTATTTCTGCGCCTTTTAATCGACCTGAACAACATATACGGATCCCCTCTACCCATTTATTCATTAATAATGAAAGATCCTTCACTATTTTACTAAAAATGGAACTAAATGATCTTCTTTTGTTGCTCAGTTGAAAAGAGATGTCTTGAGCAATCAGAGAAGCACTTTGATAAACAGATTGAATCTTGACCGACGTGATTAAGGTATTAGTGTTTGTTCTATTAGACAACAAAGATCGCATTTTTTTCATTTCGTTCAAATAAGAGTTGTACCCGTACGGAATTCTTATGTTTCTCAGTATGATAGAAATCATCATCTCTATTCCCTTTATCAATTCTCCTATCCCACCTAGGTTTATGAATTTATCTCTCAATTCCATTACCTTATCCTTACCCAAGAGGTAAAAGCATTTTCTCCTTAATTGACCTAGGAGTTGTTCCCGGGCATCTTTAAAAAAAAGGTTATTATACACCCCAACCCCATCCCTTAGAAAGAAAAAGGTAGCACCGAAGAAAGGAAAGAGCGAGATGGTGGTTTTTGTTGTTCCCGCGAAGCGAAGATCATTCGCTTGGCGAATGAAGTGAGTCAACCTCTTTTTGGCTTCGGCCAAACACTTTTTCTCGCTGGTCAAGCTTTCTACAAAAAAGGCGATGCGAGAACGTATTCTCTTATCTAAGCTTCTTCCCTGTGCATTCGCTCCCCCCATCGTAAATGGTTCAGCCACGCCCGGTGACACGAAATGATTGAGAACTACGACGGGGTCGAAATGAATTTGGTTCTTTGTATTCAAAAAATATTGCATGACCAAATAATTCAAGGAGAGGCGCACTGCGGGGAGGGTCCTTTTACTTTTAAGTAGATGACTCGTCGGGCCGTCGGAGCGGTACTTCTTTGGGAAAAAGAAATGGAATAACTTCGTTTTTCTGAAGGAGTCGTCATTTTCTATCAGGAAGGATATGTCATTTACAACCCCGGCGTCTTTCGGATGCTTGAAGGCCCCGCTGACCAGAAGTAATTTAGAAAGATTCTTCTTTCTCGATGGTGATCGGTCATGGTATCCATAGCCTTCCTTCTTTTTCGGCCAAATCCTGATTTCGTTTTCCTTCTCCCGGTCGTCGAGCCTGATCGACTCGACTCTTTTCCCTGCCCCCCGGCCTCTCACTTTGTTTCGTTCTTCTTCTGTATTGTTGCTTGAATGAAGACACCTGATCGGCCCCACTTTCCCGAATCCCTTCCCCTTTCCGGGTCTGGTTTTTTTGCGTCGTTTCAGTCGTCGTCGTCCATGGGGAAGAAAAAAATGAATGAATATTCTTTTGGAAAAATGTAGAATAATACACCTACCGAGACTCACCTTTGTCGTAGGTGGCGAACCTAAATAAGATCTCAGATTGACATTTTGATACACTAATTTACCATAATAATAAATAGAGTCAATGGTGACTCCGCCGTGGAAAGAGCCGCTTCTTTCTTGCTTGATAGGGGGGGCTTCCATTCACCAGCGCAGACTACAAAAAAGTGCTCTCCGAACCGTGCTGGATAGTCACCTATCACACGGCTCTCACTCAAACCCAACCTGTGGTGGATCCCGGGGGACAAAGTCAAAGCGCTTGATCCTTTGCCCCATATTGGAGATGCTCCTCACCGCCGATCAAGCAGCGACGCTGCTCTAGGCTTAGCTTTAAGCCGCTATCGTTCGGTTTGGATAAGTCAAGTCCCTTCGGTCGGTTCGCTCAGATGGTCTTCCCTTATCTTCCCTAACGTTCAGAGTTGTTCTGGTTTGAGAAAGGAGCACCCTGAATGAATAAGAAATGGACAGCAGAGGGTGCCGCAGGCATGATTCTTATTCAACCGAGTTGAAGCTAGCAAGATGTCGATTACACACCGGAGGTTGGTAAGAACTGAGGGACAATGCCCCCCCTAACCTAAGTGGGCCTACCAGCAACTGGTACTTGATCGGGCGGGGGGCGGTTTGGTTTCGTGCAACGCCTTCGCAGCAGGAAGAGGCAGTTGTCATTTGAAAGGAAAGGCCCATAGGTTTCCAATCCAAAACTGCACACCCTGATAAAAAAAAAGAGAGAAGGGGGTAGATTTAGGCTCCTTCCCTTCCACTGCATAGCCGCGCTAGCAGGTACTATAAGCCCTCTGTCCCACGCATCTAACCAGCTCGCGTGGTTCACCGGTTCCACCGAAAACTCTCATTTGTTGAAGCGGAGCATAGTGCGCTTTAGGCGCCGAGCGAGAAACGTCTCTTCTTTCGTTTCGGTTTATTCACTGATCTGAAACTTAGCACTTGTTTTCGGGCGGCGGCGTTTTTGAATGAAGTCTATCCGAACCGAATTAGCATTTATCAGAGCAGGCTAGGCCTCTCCAGCGGAGCTGGGCGCCGGGGCCCTGAATGTGCTAGCGATCGGCACATAGGGGGTGGTTGCCCGGGTTTCTCGGCCTGGTATCCTGCACCTCGCGTTTATGATTTTTCAACTGTGCCCCGGAGACACGGTCGAAGCACGCCCGCCCAGCGTGCTTCTTTCACGACATGCTCTGGTCCCGGGTGTTTTCCAGTGGTCTTCTAGCCTTAGAAGAAGTCGTGTCCGGGACGGACATCTGCAACGTCCTCCCACGCTTTATTTAAAATAGAGGACAAACTGAAGGAAAAGACTGACCCATTCGGTGACTTTGGCGGTCGCCCTCACTGAACCGACTTGAATCTGAACTACGATTAAGATAGAGTCTGACCGAAATCGGATTTCCTTTGCGTGCCATATGCCCTTGCAGTGCTGTCTTTTTCCCATCTCTCTTCCCGGTCCAATGTGTAAAGTAAACTCTCCATGTTGACCAAAAGACAAACTTCTCTCTCTCTCTTTATCTACGTTCTGCAATTAGATAGAACCTGTCGGTCTGAAACTGAACTCTTAGTTTCAATAGGAAAGTCAGATCTTCATAAGATGCTTCTATTCGTTCCCTTCGCGGATCACGATCTACTTTACTTTGACAGCAGTCACCCTTGACTTTCATCCAACCTCTCGATCATGTCGGGCCCGGAGTCAAGCTCTTTTGGAAAGGTGATGTCATCATCGAAAAGCAAGGTGTGTTACGCATATAGCTTAACCTCGGATTCTGCACAATTGAAAAAAGAAAGAGGATCAAAGGGCTCTCTTCCAATCTCAGAATAGGATCTTAGGCATACGGTGACCGGCTAAGCGAGACCCAAAAAGATAGGTCTACACAAGGCGAAGCTCTATTGGGCGTTGCTTTCTAGATCGACTCTATGAAGAATATGAAGAGGCTTCTTTCTACGCTTTCTTTTCTTATTCAATTGAGAGTTTGAAAGGAAACTCAGTCCTTAAGTATTAGGCTGATCGGCTGATAGGATTGACTCGCGGACTGGATGAGACCATTCACTCACGGAAGACTTGCTAGATATCGCTCCTTCAAAGTGAGCCTCTTGAATAGGAATTCCCCCCAGCAGATCAGGGGGTTCCTATAGGGGCCGGGTACACTCTACCTGAAATGAAAATGAGACAGAAATGAATGCAAGACTTCGAAAGCTTGCAATACGGAGAGTGGGTGTATGATAACGAAAGGCTAAAGCAGATGACATCGGCTAGTGAGCAAACGAGAAGGCCTTTTTAGAAAGCCTTGTTAAATTAAATAAACCCTAGATGCATCTTCCGGTTAAAATTCCCTAACAATGTACCAATGAGAAAGCAAAGCCGGACGCTGTAAGAGGTAACTAAGATCCTAATTTACTCTATTATGCCAAGGTTCTCAAAATTATCTATAGCTTTACTCTTCCTTTTACTCGCTCCCTTTTTGCTATGGATTTCACTCCAAGCCCAAGGTTTTCGGGAACCTCTAGTGTTAAAGCCTGAAGAGGAAAAAAAGAAATAAGAAATAGAAAGGTTTGATCAATGAATGAAGCCACCAGAGGTTTAAGAGATGCTCGCAGAAGCTTCGATCTTCGCTAAAGACTTTCCCCTAGGGATTTTTACACCTTTCGGAAGTCCTAGACACAAGTAAAGGGCAGATACGTCCTTCCTTCTAGTCCTTCTGGCTTCTGCAATTAGCATGTCTTAGGCACTTATAATAATAATAGACGACTTGCATTCTACTCTTTCCTATTAACTTGCATTAATAGGAGGTCTCCCAATCATAAGAAGTACTGCTTGGTCTCAGTATTATCCTTCACCTTAGGTTTCGGTTCTTAACTTAAGACAACTAGGGAGTCTGTTTCCTTTAATTTAATGGCTTTCTATCCGTACGAGTAGGATAGAGAGAAGCGGTAAAGTAAAGGTCTTTCTTCCTACCTACTTTCCGGGCAATCCATATCAATAAAAGAAGAAAGAAAGCATTCCTAGGGCTAGGAAGCAATCCATGCTTGGACTTCAATTGTAATTGTATGTGTAGCCTTTGCCTTTCCCCTTTGCTGATTAAAAGACTTCCTTTTCATTAGATAGAAAAAAGGAAGAACCTTTCTTGCCCGGTTTCAGTCCAATAATTAAGAAGAATCCGGTATGGAACATACTGTTGGGACCGAGGGAAAGGAAGAACTTAACTTAGTAGCTAAGGTGGATTGAGATCTCTTAAGTTCTCCTAGGGGGAATACCCCCTTCTTATCTTCCCTTTAGGCTATAGGATCTTGAATACCTTATAAAGATAAGAGGTAGACATTCCATTAGGGTAAGGGAGAATAGAGACAGTCAAAGTGCTTCTGGTTTTTAGTGTTGTTTGCATTGGCCTGCTGAGCACACTAAAAAAAAAACAAGAAACTAGATCCTTACGCTCCTGGGACTCCTCGGCACAGGGAGTACGGGCCTTCATCTCCAGGAGAAAAGCATCGAGTGCGCGGGATCCTTTCTCTTTTTATTACTTCAAGGGTCTTCTATTCGACATTCTTATTAGAAAGGCTTCGGCATCCAGTTTCCTATTTTGGATCGCGTCTCGCGAAAGAAGATCTACTGGCAAAATAAATATCCAATTCCTCTTGGACTTTCTTTCTTGGTCAGACGAACCACCTTAAGCAAGCGACTTGGGATGGGAAGACTTCTTGGCATCGGTCTCTCTTTCTATATATATTGATTCAAGGCGGGGAAGATAACCTGCCTCATCGTAATAAGACAGCATGCTTCACAGCCATCGATCTTTGAATTCAATGAAAGAAGCTTTCAAAGGCCACAAACGAAAATAGAATGATTGGGGCGCAGAAGCCCTCCAGCTTATCTTATGCATCAAAAAGGCTACTTGACCAGCCTACTGATTCTTCTTATGGGGCAGTACCAAAAAAGATATGAAATTAAGGGCACCCGAGTCCCTAACTGGAATCACGGAAAAAGCCTCTTACGCAAGTATACAAACAGCTCTCCTAGTTCAAAAAGACGTGTGCTAGGATTCTTATTGTACTTGTACAAAGGCGAGGGCGTGAAGAGAGATTAATGAAAAAAAGAAAGCAAGCCCTAAATCTTAACAGTCCTGGATGCAAAAAGCCCGATTCGAGGGTTGAGGCCATGGCGAGATCCAATTCGACATACCAACTCTTATTCTTTTTGAAGGGGAAGTCCAAGTAAACCATTACAAGGAACGTAGTAACTCGACTGAAAGGATAGGGTAGAGGAATTGAGTGGAATGGAAATCATATGCTTTGAGGAACAAGAGCACAAAAGAGACCTGCGGCGGGGTAGACACGGCAGGCGTTTTGCTTATAGGGCTACAGGAACTTTTTCAAGAGCCTCATCGACTATCAGCATGACGAGGGGAAAAAGCAGCGGATTCCTGGTTCGCTCGAAATCTCTTCCCCGGGCATAAGCGGGGAGTCTCTCTTTAGGGACTTGGAACAGCCCAGGAGAGAGCCCGCCCCCCAACCAGAGGCTGCGCCGCCTGCTCCAAACATTCATGTAATACAGGCGGAAGTCAAAGAGGAACTGCGTGATTTTCTTAGGGCTCATACAAAAATAGAGCCAAAATTCACCTTTGTTACTTGCTTGCCCTGCCCTCGATTAAGATAACTCGTACTATAAGTAGATGGGCTAGATTGAAAAAATGCCCTACTTTCCTAAGCACGATAACTCACCACTTGCTCAAGAATTGGCCTGCTTTAGCCCTTGACCTACCTTAACTCCTTGGGATAACTAAGAGACTTGTTCGCTTTACTTTACTGACCTACCATAATGAAAGATTAGCGACAAGAGCTTGACTTGCGTAAAAGAAAGAACTCAAAAAAATCTCGCTTTCCCTCCCTTTGTTCTCTTTTGCCTTATCAAAATAAGGACTGAGAGTCTTAGGGCTAGCTGGCTAATAGATTTTCACTCAAAGAGGCTCGAAGGCAAAGTAAACTCAAACTTAAGACCTGCCATTCAATGGAAAAAAAGTAAAAAGAGGGATTGTAGGAAGAGGGACTTCCCCTGACCTAAGCATTTCTTACTCTGTTGGCTTAAGTCATTGCTTAAAATCTGATCCTTTTTTATTCGGTATGTCGCTCTGCGATCAGAGCAAATGAACAGACAAAACTAATAAGTAAATGAGAATAAGCCAAGCCTTTTGAACCACATTTTCTTTTTCTTTCCCTTTCTGCTCCCACGGTCCGTGTGAAGCACCACTTATTAAATTATAGATGAGGGGGGTCTTCGGCCTAAGACTGGTTTGGCTCCTCTTATACGATCAATCTCCTTCGGAGTCGAATCACAGTAAAGTCAAACGAGCTCTGCCCGAGTCTATGTTGGTAATGATCTGGTCAACGGCTGAGGTATAATCTCTAGTATGTATGATACCCCTGGAGTACCTCGTTTCGAGGATTGGATAAAGGTCTGAGGTTGACTCTCAAGAACAAGAATAAGAACTTCCTCATGTGAAAAGAATGCGTAGGCCAAGAAAGCTCAAAGGAAGTGCAAGAATTCAAGCTGAAGCAAGGACGGGGGAAGGGGAGATTCCTCTATAAAGCAAATGCCGAGACAGGTGCTAGATGAAGTTTCATCTTCATTGGCATTCCAGAACCCAAGTCGTTCAGTCTTTACCAGCCCTGAAAGGGCTTTTGCACGTGAAGAAGAAAAGGACGAAGCTTCTCAAGGTGAAATTGAGAAGAGACTTATAGTTCTTTGGAATTTGATTTGCTTTTCTAGAAGAATCCCTCGCTCCTGTATGGAGCAAACTAGGGTGCTCTCTTCCCACCCGGTGTCGCCTCTGACTCCCTTTCTTGGCTAAGCTCTATTGGGCGCAGCTTTCTCGATCCTTCATTCCGTGCCATAAGGCTATCTAACGTAGGCGCTACCCGCAGGTACCGGTGCTTTACTTTATGCGTAACAAGCTTGATTCCAAAGATCTCTTGTCTTATGCTGCTTTATTCGATTAGATCCCTTCTCGCCTAGTAGTTTGGTAGGCTACCGAGCAAACTCGGTGTAACCGCTGGTGGTTCTTTTTCTCTTTGTCCGGCCCGCCAAATTCTTTTTCTGCATCTATGCCCTTTTCCTTGGAGTTCAGTTCTAAACTTGCCTAATAATGTGAATTTCTTTCTCGAAGAGGAGGCCTGAGAGACGGCCAAGGTGTGACACTTCGTTCACTGCTGGCGTGGAGTAAGACATGCCGCCTTAATGCACTAGACAGTTAGAAGGATTTGAACTATTACTGAACCGGCCTTCGAGACGAAAGGAACGAAAGCAGGCAACATGAGTATGCTACTTCCTGCGAGAATGCATTCTAATGGTTTGTCATGTTCCTACTCTAACTCCTGCGAGAATGGCCCTCCCTACTACAGACTACGCTCGGAAAGTCGGTGATAAACAAGAAGAGAAGAATTTGAAAGAAGAAAAGAGAAGTCCCGAGAAGTACTTCACTTAGCCTTTCTCTAGTAGTTCTTCCCCTCCTTCCTCACTACGCTTCGCTTGACTTGAGTCATATTCCTAAACTCCCCGTAATGCTTGTATTCCCTTACTGAACGGAAGGAGCGGTTCCCTTACTCGCTTGCTAATTATAGCCGGAACGAAGGCACGGATTCTATACCAAGTCTTTCCTATTCTCGTTTTAGCCCCCTTCTCTAAGAATAAGGTGAGCTTGTTTGTGTTCGGGCTTTCGACACCATATACTAGTGCTGTTGCGGGCTGGGATTGTTGTTATGCTTTTAGCTGAGTGCTTTCCGATCTTCCCGAAGTCAGACTACTAACGAGCTCCGCACCAGGGCTCAAACCCTGTCTCAAGGAAACAATAGCCCCACAACCAAAAGGCTTTCCGAGAGATACAAGAGAGATGGTTAAACTAAGGGTAGGCCTTGCCCTTTGCTTACTATATATAAATATAAGGGCGCTTATGCTTCTTCCTCAAACAAAGACGATCGCGCCCATCTCTTCAGAAAGAAAGCCTGAACGCCCTTGTTCTGCTTTTCTCGATTCTGCTTCTAACCGGTCTAACCAACCGCTACAAGCGGGCAGGAAAGAGATGTGGTACTCAAGTCAAGGCGATGGATCACTATCACTATAGATAGATGCTTTCCCTGGACTGTGTTCAATGGCACCTGATATGCCAACAAGGGCTTACTTAATAAGAGATCTTGCATGTTTTAGAGGGTGCTTCTTATGTCTTTCCATAAGCAGAAGTAGAAGTAGAGCTGCTCTTCCCCTATTCTTAATCCTACTTCTTATGTCTGTCAACACAACATGAGCCCAGCCCCTGGTTCAATCGATATATAGGCCGAAAACGGATTTCTGGACAAATGAACAGACCTTTCCTTACTTGACTTGCCAACCGGTAAAACCAGTAACCAAGTTCATGCGTCAGTACCACGTCCAGGATCTTAGGAAAGGGGAAGCTCAAATGATTTTTAATGGGATGGGCGTAACCCCCTAGTTAAAGAGGAGGCCGCCGAGGGACGAAGGCTAAAAAGAAAGATCTCTTTTTAGCCTTCGGGTAAGTCTATCTATTGTATCCTCGCTATAGTGTCGCTCTTGTTGTCTTGGTTAAGATAATAACCTGCTATCTTGTTTGTTTTTCTCTGTTTTTGTTGAAAAGTTCATCATGATAATTGCTTGGTATTAGCAAATAGGCTTCCATCTTTTTTTGCGGGGAAGCACTCTAAACGTAGACAGATGACATAGCCAGCCCGGGGATATCTTATTAATCATCTCCGTGGGAATTTCCATCCAAATTAGGTCTGTCTATAGGCTGACCTTTTCGGATTAGCCACGAAATGAACCAATCCAATCAATGTTCATAAGTCCACCTATGCTTTCCCTACTTACCCTGACACAGCTACTTAGCTCTAGCTTCGGCCGATCCTTCGTCATATGCTTAGTCAAAACCACTCTTGCTACGAAGAGACTTTTTGAGAGAGTCCCTTTTATCGGGGATAGGCAGGATATCTTGGTTTGGGAAAACTGGTTAAAAAGAGTAAGACTCCTCCCTCAGTGGTTTTTGCTTTTGGATTCTATAATGAATCGCTACTAACTAGAAACTCGAATAGTTAGCCTGGGCTAATAAGAGGTACCATGTAAGTAAAGCCTTTGATACTTTATTACTAATCCATTAAGGCAGTCTTGGTAGCTAGGGTAAGAGCTAGGAATAGATGTATTGAAAGTTTTCACACTTAAGAGAGTTAGAAGCAAAGTCAAGTACGTGGGAAAGCTAACCCATCAAATTGGAGTGCTAAAGTAAGGAACGAACCTAGGCTAGCTTTCCTAAAAAAGAGGTACTTCTATTTTCAAATACGGAATTGCGCTTTCCTCACTTGCTTACACCTTAGCCCTTAGACCTACCGTGGAAATATCTAAAGCCCTCACTAGCCCTCTTGGCTCACAAGGAGAAGGAATAGCACTGGCTGGCTAGTAGGAGTCCTGGAAATGTCACCGGAAATGGCTGAAACAGAGCTCGCATGCTCGTATAGAGGCCCTCGGTTGGATCGACTAGAAGGGCTATAGACTGACACTAGCTTCCTACCTGTTGTAACCCTTACACCAATGGACTTCCTTACAAGAAGCACTCCGGAAAGCTACTCCAACTCGATGGCTTACAGAGCTTAGCTTTTTTCTGCAACTGGAACGAAGACTGGTCAAACCCACAGGGAAGACGTATTTTTATACGCTTGCCTCAGGACTCCAACAACTGGCTATCCAATAAAGGCAGAATCAAAGGCAGAAGCAACCTTCATATCAGCATAACTCACTAATAAGAGGCTATAGTAATGACCATAACACATATAGGAAGAAAAGGAAGTTGAACTGTCCGCAAATAGGACTATAAAGACAACGGAAACTGGATCAATGCCAATTGTAGAAGGAATGGGGTCCTCCAACTATGGCCCAGAGCACTGGAACCGAATGTAAATAGCCTGAGACCGCCTTAAGGCGCTTAGCCCTCTCTCTTTCCTCTCCTTCTCATTAACACTCGAGTCAATTCCTCTCATTCCAGGCATGAATAAACTAGGCTCCTTTGCGAGCTAGTCCAATCAATGCTTTCCTTTTGGTACCAGATCTTCATCTTAATAGAAGATAATTGCCTAAAGGGGCAGAGACAGACTTCACTTCCCAATAGACTTGTAAACTTCCAGATTGGTACAGGTAACTTAGAGAGAGTCGAGATAGCTTTATCTTTCTATGTTGATAGATAGCTGGGCATGTCAACCCGGGAACTCTTCT